GAAATGAAGTTTTTTTCTGATAATAATCATGTTTTTGAAAACATCATTAATTAATTTAGAATATCTCTTATTGGATTGGAGCATAGCATCTATCTTTTCAAGTTAGACAAAACAAAGTTAGAAGAAAGAATAAATTGCTCTATTTCGTTTTCCTAAATGACCCAATTCCAATATATATATATTTTTGTCGAGCACAGAGATTATGCAAATCCTTTCTAATAGACTCTTAAGCCCCATTTAGTATCTCATGAAAGTTGAAATTTTTTTATAATATAAGTTCATGGAATAAGTTTGATTTTATTTTTTCAAAATGTCCCGGATGCCCGCTAAATAATCAGCATTACTCTATATATGTTTCTATATATGTTAGAATCTAGATATTTTCAAAAAATTTGCGAAATATCTAAATAGAAAAAAAACAAAGTCAAATAATCTTCTTCACAATATCCATACTATGACTAGGAATACGGTACAAGTAATTCCCGACATCGACATCCGGTAGAAAAAGAATTCTAAACAAGCAAAAAATTTTTCATAATTTTTTGCTCAGACATAACATAATTGCCAACAAGAATTAGATTCCTCTTACGAACTTGATATTGGGAAATCTGCGAATCTAGAAATTCATTTCGGACAATTGAACCTTCTCAAACTGTTTCTTCTTAAGAACCAAAAAGATTTGTGCCAAAATAACAGATGCCAAAAAGAACAAAAGGCCTTGAACACGTAATGGATCTTGAAGTACTATTTCTGCATCTCCTTGACCAAATCCACCCACATTTGGATTACTCGTTAATGGTTGATCGAGTTTGATGGATTCGCCCTCTGAAACAAGAAGTTCTGGCCCTGGAGGGATAATATCAACCACTTGACGCCCATCCGACGTATCCGTTAGGGTGATTTCGTAACCCCCTTTTTCTTTTCGTATTATTTTACTTACTATACCATTCGCTGTAGCGTTATAAACTGTATTGTTACTCTTGCTCCCGTCAGGATAAATTTGACCCCTTCCTCTGTTCCCACCCGCATATATGGGATATTTTAAGAAGTGAACATCCTTATTAGTAGCAGGATCCGGGGAAAGAATAGGAAAAGTGATTTCACTATATTTCTGACCAGGAACAGGACCTATAACAAGAATATTTTTTTTAGTGGGTCGATAGCTCTGAAAAGATGGATTGCCTATCTTTTCTTTCATCTCGGGTGAAATACGATCGGGGGGTGCTAATTCAAATCCTTCCGGTAAAATAAGAACAGCGCCCACATTCAAGCCCCCCTTTTTCCCATTAGCAAGAACTTGTTTCACTTGCGTATCATAAGGAATTCGAACAACTGCTTCAAATACAGTATCAGGAAGTACCGCTTGGGGTACCTCAATATCCACGGGCTTATTAGCTAAATGGCAATTGGCACATACAATACGCCCGGTGGCTTCTCGTGGATTTTCATAACCCTGCTGCGCAAAAATGGGATATGCATTTGAGATGGATATTTGAGTTATGATATATACCATAAACGATACGGAAATAGATCGAAGAATTTCTTTCTTTATCTTGATCCAAGAAAAAAAGGTATTTTTTGTTTGCATGGTCCAATCATTGATCCCGAAAATTTATACAATAAAATTAGGTAGGTCATTTGTATAGTTCCCTATCCACAATGCTGCTATTTACTGAAATAATATTACTGGAATATAGGGGGGAAATCCCCGTAGGGTAGAAAGCGTGAATACGTCTTTCAATGCTTTGTTTATGTACAAAATAACAAATATTATAGTTGAATAGTTGGATCAGTCATTCATTGAATGATAAATCACTACAAGTGATGGAGATACACGATTTAAATAACGGAAAATCCAATATTTAAAAATTGTATCTAGAATGACTGGAAAAGTGGAAACAAGACCTGATATAATTTGATCATTATGAGCAAATCCAAAATCCTTGTAGACATAACCAATCATTAGTTCCCAACCATGGGGCGAATGGAATCCAATACATAAATCAGTTAATAAAAGAATCAAAAAAGCTTTTATTGTGTCACTTAAGTTATATAGGAATTCTTGAACCCAAGAGTTAAGAATAACAAGTTCTTCATTACCCAGAATAGAATAAGCACTTAAAATAATGAAACAGATTATATTTTTCGATAAGTGCAAAATCATATAGATATGATCCTCATTGTGCATCTTGATCAATTGGATCGTTTCTTTGTGTATTCCTATACGAATCGTTTGTGAATGTATTTCAGGGTATTCTTTTATCATTTCTTCCAATAGTAAGAGCTCTTCTAATTTTATGAATTTTTCTAGAATACTCTTTTCTTGAATATCAGTCAAAAAAGTTTCGGATTGCCTAGTATTCCACCAACCAGTAACCAAAGATTCAAGGCTTTTATTAAATGAAAGAGAGATCCACCAAGGCAAAAATACTATAGATGTAACATATATAAGAGGAAGAAATGCTTTCTTTTTTGCCATTTTTTCATCTTTGAATTGTTAATGAACTCGTCTCATTCCTGGAATCTATACGATCCACTATTTCTATCAACCATAATTTCTATTCCAAGGCATCGAACCCATGAATCTATTCCTTGTTTTTGATTCCCATTCAGTAGTTATAGTTAGTCCTTGAATCTAGAAAGAATACAGAAATAGAATAAGAGCCGACTTCAAATGAAGAAATAATCAAAATCTTGTGCTTGCAGATACCCCAATTGATTGATCAAATTGCAAGCCCCCTTTCGATGAATGTTTAAAAGAACCGCTTCAAGTAATGAATATTATTTTGATTTCGATCTAATAGAACTCCCCTTGCGAAATATCGGGTATTTCAAAAAGAATTTTGCCTACCCACCCAAAGCAATAGTCCAGTAAAAATGGAGAGAGATTTCTCAAGAATATTGTGATGGGATGATCAAAAAGAAAAATGACTGGCAAAACAAGAGAGAAACGTTATCCTTAGAAGAGATCCAATCTTTTGATCATTAATTAAGAAACACAAAAGAAAGGAGAGGTAATTTCCAAGATAAGACCCATCCGTATCTAACCTATCAATCCATATTGAAAATAAAAAGAGAAATTATTTATTCCGAAATCTTTTGATATATGAAATGAATCTATTATTTAGATTTCTTACTTGTTTTTTACGGGATTGAGCTAAATGGATTTTCATAGGTTTAAAAAAACAATTTATGGGAAAAAAGTTTTGTTTTATATATGTTCCGTATACGTCTACTTTTGCTTGAATGAACGTTCTGAAAAAACTTTTAGCTATACTGACTGAAGAAAGAAAAGATAATTCTTTCATTTTTTCCCAGCAGCGGCAGGGAAAAATTTATTTCTTCAATTCAAGTTCATTTCAAAATACTTCAATCGGTACGCGCAAGAAATAGGCCAATTCGGCAGCTTTTTGCTCAATTTCTCGCAGAGTCAAATTCTCATCAATACGCGTCAAGGGAATGGCTCCCTGTCCTTTGATTTCCATATAAAGGACACGACGAATATAAATACCTTCTTTAACTTCTATTCTGATAGACTGAATATCTTTCATACGGAATCGTATGAAGATGCGACGATTTTTGCCAGGAAATCCCCAACGAAAAATACACACTATTCCCTCTTTTCTATCGAATCGATCATAGCCACTCCCCACATTCCACGCAATTGTGCACCACAAATAGGAACTAATAAAGAGACCCGCGATCCCGTAGAAAGACATCACGATCCCCTGTGGAAAAAAAATTATTTGCTGAGACGGAACTAAAGATATCAAATTCTTACCGAGATAACTGGAAGTTCCAACTAATACGAATCCTAATGAACCTAAAAAAAGGATAAAGGCCCAGAAGAAATTACTTATTTTTCGAGACCCCACTATAAGTTCTATCCATATATGTTCTGATCGCCAACTCATACTAGATCCAGTTGCATTTTATTGGAATTGATAAATTTTTGGTTTCCGAAGTAACTCTCATCAACTAGTACCATTCGGATGGTACCCTTTAGGAATAATTCATCGAATGGGTTAGGGCTAAAATAAGAATATCGCTTTTATTTTATAAAATCTCCTAGCAATATATAGATACATTGACTTTCCATTTCATTTCAGCCATCCGCCTCGATCCCAATCTATTTGATAATAACTAGAATTAGAATTCATTTACCCATATCATATATTTACGCATACATAAGAGCTCCTTCGTTTGGTTTATGTTCGAAGAAAGCCCTATGTTATACCATACTCGACGAAATAGATATCCGTCTTATCTATATCTAAGTCTTGAAAAAAAAAATGGATGAGATTTGAACCCATCGGATCTAAAAAATCTTGTTTTTTTGAACATGAAGAGATAAAGAAGCCATTGCAATTGCCGGAAATACTAGGCCTACTAAAGGCACAAAAATAGAGGGTAAGTTGTTGAGAGTTGTCATAGAATGGGGTACCTCGATTTAATATTTGTACCTGTTATTGCTATAAAGATATCTTATACCAATTATAATGAATAATATAATTATACTGAGTATATCAAAGTGAGTATATATATTAAAAAATAAGTGCAAGGAATGGATAATTAACAAAATGAGAGTTATTCATCTTTATCTTTCTACATGAAGAATAGAAATATATTCATGATAATCCATTCTTGTCTTCAAATTCGAATTGAATTTAATAAAAAAAAAGGCGAGTTTCTTATAAACTCAATTCCCGAAAGATTTCGTTAGAATTCGATCCAATGAAGAGTGATTCTTATGCATCGTAAAAAAAAAAATAGGGATTCTGGGGAAATTCGAGTAGAAAGAAAAGATATGATACTCTATATCGATATTTTCTCTATTTGAATATTTGAATTAGAGATACATACGTAGCAAGAAGGAAAGACGACCTTCGGTTTATTTGTCTTGCCTAACTTTGAATTTCGCAGAAGACAGAATTTTCTTGAGGTTTACTGATTACTAATCAGTAATATAATTAATAAAAAAATGGAACTAAAAAAAGAAA